GGGTATATCTCGCCAAGATAGATAAAAGAAAAGTATGGATTATGATCCATATTCCAAATCAATACGTATCTCGCTTCATATCAATTAATTTATATTTTTAAAAGAAAGATTAAAAAAATGAAACCATGTGTCAGGAACCAGATTTGAACTGGTGACACGAGGATTTTCAGTCCTCTGCTCTACCAGCTGAGCTATCCCGACCATTTCCAATGTAGCATCCCACCCTCATTTTATTAGATGACTGGAGTCGATGTCAATTAAAGGGACACGGGGGATTACAAAGTTTTCTCCAAGTCCTGTAATTTCAATCAATGGTATTCATTCATATCGGCATTCCTTGCTTCATTTGCAATGTGTATTCTATATCACATGTGATAAGATAAGAGAAAGTCATTTACACCCAAATACGTTTGTCAAAGAATCATAAAGATAAGGGAATTTGGAACCGCTAACGAAAAGGGGGGATAGGGTAAATATTTTAGGGGTCAAATAGGCTTTTTGGGGATAGAGGGACTTGAACCCTCACGATTTTTAAAGTCGACGGATTTTCCTCTTACTATAAATTTCATTGTTGCCGGTATTGACATGTAGAATGGGACTCTATCTTTATTCTCGTCCGATTAATAAGTTCTTTAAAAGATCTATCGAACTATGGAGTGAATGAGTTGATGAATATTTGATTTATTCTTCAACGTGAAATAAATTCACATCGATTTTTCCATTTTCATATTAAAAAAACAGATTTGGGCCAACATTAATCATTTGATATAGTATTCAATAGATGGGTTTATCCTTCATCCTTTCTAAAGTTTCCGTAGAAAGATTCCTCTACCGGCGCAGTCAACTCCATTTGTTAGAACAACTTCCATTGAGTCTCTGCACCTATCCTTTTTTTTGAGAAAACAGGATTTGGCTCAGGATTGCCCATTTTTATTAATTCCGGGGTTTCTCTGAATTTGAAAGTTATCACTTAGTAAGTTTCCATACCAAGGCTCAATCTAATTAAGTCCGTAGCGTCTACCGATTTCGCCATATCCCCCTTCTTTTTGTCTTTTGTTTTGAGATTAAGATTTTATTAGAATATTATTCCTTTTTTCTTTCATTTATACTAGAACCTTTGAATTTATTAGATAGCGATTACTATCTCGAAAAAGTCTTTTTTGCTTACCTATAGGAAACCCGTATTTGATTGAATCAAATTGAATTTTATCATTTCTGTATCGGCAATTCAATATAGATTGATATATATCCTTTATATATCTTTCTCTTCATGCCATTTTTCCCATGCAATTGGGATACTTAAAGGGTCGATTCTTTTTTTCTTCTTAACTTCCCCTTTTACGAATGAAAGCCGAGGAATGTTTGATTAGTTATAATTAATCAACCAAATTAGGAAGAAATATAGAGAAATATTGTAGGATAGAAAATGGAGAAGTGTAACAAAAAGAATTTCAAATATCATGTGAATTCAAAATAAAAAAGTTTGACTATCTAAAAATATTTAAGATTGACTATCCAATATTATTCTATTCGAATTTAGAATTGTGATAAAGAAATCAAAAATTTTATATCGCTATAGAAATCGTTATGTTCTATAATATCCAATATTTATTGGTAATTATGGATTCTATTCTTTTCTAGATTTCTAGAGACACTATACTTAGAGTAATAGTGTCTTGAATTCCTATGTATAGAAAATTTCTATTACTATAATATGGGCCTGCTTAGCTCAGAGGTTAGAGCATCGCATTTGTAATGCGATGGTCATCGGTTCGATTCCGATAGCCGGCTTTTTTCTATTTTTCATTTTTTTATTCCATTTTTGAAAAATGGAGAATCGTCCTTTGAAATCAAAGAATATTGAAAAGTGTCTTCCCCCCTTTCCAAAATCCATGAATTTTGGAAGTTCTAGGGGGAACTCATGACTATGCCAGGAAAAGGATCTTATATATTCTTATATATATAATAATAGATAATAATAGAAAGTTTGACTATTTATCCAATTTATCTCATTCTTCTGTATAGTAATAGTAGAAGTACACTACTTCAGCAAACTTCGCTTCATTTAGTTCAGTTTGAGTTTAGATTTATTCTGTAAAATCAAATAAAAAAAAAAAAAAGAATGAAATGAATTCTAAATAAGAATTAAGGAGTCTTTATTTTATGTCGCGTTACCGAGGACCTCGTTTCAAAAAAATACGTCGCCTGGGGGCTTTACCAGGACTAACTAATAAAAGGCCTAAAGCCGGGAGTGATCTTAGAAACCAACCACGTTCCGGGAAAAAATCTCAATATCGTATTCGCCTAGAAGAAAAACAAAAATTGCGTTTTCATTATGGTCTTACAGAACGACAATTACTTAAATACGTTCATATCGCCGGAAAAGCCAAGGGGTCAACAGGTCAAGTTTTACTACAATTACTTGAAATGCGTTTGGATAACATCCTTTTTCGATTGGGTATGGCTTCGACTATTCCCGCAGCCCGCCAATTAGTTAACCATAGACATATTTTAGTGAATGGGCGTATAGTAGATATACCAAGTTATCGCTGCAAACCTCGAGATATTATTATGGCGAAGGATGAACAAAAATCCAGAATTCTGGTTCAAAATTCTCTCAACTCTTCCCCTCAGGCGGAAGTGCCAAACCATTTGACTCTTCACCCAGTCCAATATAAAGGACTGGTCAATCAAATAATAGATAGTAAATGGGTCGGTTTAAAAATAAATGAATTGCTAGTCGTAGAGTATTATTCTCGTCAAACTTAATTAAACCTAAACTCAAATAAAATAGGAGAGGTTCGGGCAATTTTATTTCCTTTTATCAAATTAAATTAACCTAAGGTTAAGTAAGCAAAATACGGGTTTGATTCCGATTTTTTCTCATTTATGTATCATAGGGGCTATTTTCATATTCTTTCCGGTATTCTTCCTAGTCGCGGCAATTGGGAATAGAGAATCTATATCAATGAAAAATTGAACTGGTGGAATAAAGGTCTCCATTGCTCGATATTTTTAATAAAACGGATCTATTAAGTGAAGGTGCGGAAAGAGAGGGATTCGAACCCTCGGTAAACAAAAGCCTACATAGCAGTTCCAATGCTACGCCTTGAACCACTCGGCCACCTCTCCTACATAATGATTATGAATCAACAACCGAGTGAATAGTGAGTTCTTTATATTCGATTCTAGATTATTGGATAGGTATGACCAATCCATTTTAACTATAATATTACAAATCAAAATAGAAAATTTTTCATCAAAGTAAAAAAAGATCTTTCGAGGCCCCAAGACAATTATTTTCTTACGAATTTTTTTTATTTCTAATTTTTAGAAATTAGAAAAAGGGGGGTTCTTGTTTGCAAAAATGACTTCTACTATATTCGACTCGATTAAATCACTGAATTAGAACGAATCCACTGATTGATAGGTCTAGATTTTTTAGACTAGGGTTAATGGATATCTTTCTATCATAATGCTATATAGACTACGATTCCATATCTTACAAATTCTCAAATTTCTTTCCGGCTTTAGAGTTCTCAACAACAAACCCCTTCCCTCACCCTTCTATTCTAAATTGAGAAAACATTTTGTATAGTGGATTGTATACCTGCTATGTACATAAAATAAAGAAAGAGGTGGTTATTCTATTTTCATCATAGAATGATTTGAATCATAATTCAACCAAAAATTCTCGAGTTATTTGAATCTGTAACTTCAGCGAAATCGGAATAGTTCGCTTCATTGGTATACTACTACATTAGGATGAAATCGAACCGGGTTCGACTATTTCTTATTGATTCCTGTCAAAAAGGAACAATTGGAATAGAAAGCCCATCATTTTTTTTTTCAAATCAATCTATTTTTATGTTATTTCGTACTGTACAATTCTTTTCTTTGTGGGATCATTTTCCTACGAGAGGGAATGAGAAGAATTAGAAAATGGATTGCTGGCTATGCCTAGATCACGGATAAATGGAAATTTTATTGATAAGACCTTTTCAATTGTAGCCAATATCTTATTGCAAATAATTCCGACAACTTCAGGAGAAAAGGAGGCATTTACCTATTACAGAGATGGTGTGATTTGATTCTTTTTTTTTTATTGAATTTCTCTCGGTCTTACAAGAAAGACACGTGATTCGGGAAATTTTTTGAAAAAAAAAATCTACGCTTGTTGAAGGTGAAGTTTGGAAATAGAACAATTCCTTCTGTCGTGTATCCTCGATTAATGCAACCTCAGATGCTATGTTTCCATTTTTGATTCTAGTATTGAGCGAAAGGTTACACCTAGAGGTTCTGTATTATGGGGCAATCCTACTCCACTAGTACCAACGGACAGCATAAGGAAAGAAGCACTACACCTAGGAATCAACAACACAAAACCTTGTTAGAAATGACCCCTTTCCTTATTGGGCTCGGGACTAAAAGAATGGTTGGGACAACAAACATCCATTTCGTTCGTACTTTGGATACCAATATAACCATCGAAGGTTGTTTGAAGTGACTAATTCCTGGAAATTAGGAGGCGTTGAAAACAAAGAAATTGCTCGAGTTCTCATTTCTATCTAGTCTTAATGTTAAGAAAAGATCTCTTGCAGGAAGGTTGGCTAGAGATTTCTTGTAAAAACACTAGCCCCGCTCAGTCCATAATGAGAATATTTTCATCTTTTTGATTTCATGTATATTCTCCTTATGCACATAAGGGAGGAGCCGTATGAGGTGAAAATCTCACGTACGGTTCTGGAACGGAGATTTTTTTAATTGAATGGCGACCGTAACGGATGTCAGCTCAATCCGAAGGAAATTATGCAGAAGCTTTACAGAATTATTATGAAGCTATGCGACTAGAAATTGATCCCTATGATCGAAGTTATATACTCTATAATATAGGTCTTATCCATACAAGTAATGGAGAACATACGAAAGCTTTGGAATATTATTTTCGAGCACTAGAACGAAATCCATTCTTACCACAAGCTTTTAATAATATGGCCGTG